CTGAATCCTGGGATTTTTTGATATTTAACCTAATAAATAGATTAGAAATTTGTATATTTTTTATTTGTCTATCTTATATAGATAATTATGTATTCTATTTCTATATAGAAATTCATAGAGAATTCTAAATTTATAGATAATTATTTCTATTTTGAGTTTTAGTCTATTTTTACATAATGTTTAGATAATGTTCTTTTAATGTTATAACAAGTCTGTATTTATTCTGATTATTAGATCAGATCGCTTAAAATTTAGAAATTAAATAATATAAAAATCTTCGCGGGCGAATATTGACTCTTTCCATATTTACTTCATTTGTAGGGTTAACCCATGACCTCTCAGAATAAATGGATTGTCTCTTGGTTCGTTTCGCCATCCCACCCAATAAATCATTAAGATTCGTTTTCAATAAAATCTTATATATTCATAGGTTCCATCGTTCCCATCGCTTTTCGATTAATGATTAGGTCTTAATTATACAATGGAGCCCCTAATTCATTTTTTTTTTTTTGAGTCAATGTTCTTAGTCTTTATTGGCCCGAGGCTTTTGATTTTTTTGTTCTATGAACGGGATTTCTTTAATTATGAATCAATCAATATTGATGCTTTATTACATTGGCTTTTATGATATGACCTATAGACCTTACACATATTGGAATCCTATATCATTGATATTCTTTTTCTCTCTTTCTCTCATCCTTCCATTTATCTGCATAATTTTCTATTTTGCTTTACAATTCATAATCAGATTGGTTTTTAGTTTATTTATGCAAAAAAGATTTCAATTGCTACAATGAAATGACCAATAGATTCTATCTTGACTTTGACTGTTTTTTTTTTTGATCCAGATAATGTGAAGCGATGAGTTGGTTATAAATTCTATATTTATACTTATTAATTCATTAGCTCATAGTATGCATTGGGCTGTTTTTTTTTTTTTTTTTTTTTTTGAATCTTGACCTTTGAAAAACCAACGAGTCACACACTAAGCATAGCATATTAAACAATCAATCGAATTTTTTATTTTATTCAACCTTATAGAATTCTAATTCTTTCATTCTTTTTTGTTTTTTTTTTGTCATCATTCTTTTTTGTTTTTTTTTTTTTTAAAAAAAAAAAAACAAAAAAGAATGAAAGAATTTGTCATTTTTTGTTCTATCAATGAATAGAATGTAAAGACAAGTTAAGTAAGGGTTTACTATTCCTCGTCTACAAATATCCAAATTTTTATACCTAATACCCCAAAAAGAGTTCTAACTCTATAAGAACAATAATCAATTTTAGCTCGAAGAGTTTGTAGAGGAACCCTGCCTTCTCTAACCCATTCGGCGCGTGCAATTTCTTTTCCATCAAGACGCCCTGCAATTTGTACTTGAATTCCTTTTGTATTGCTCTGCTCGGTTAATTCAATAGCCTTTTTCATTGCTTTGCGAAATGAAACTCGATTCTTTAATTGTCCGCCTATAAATTCTGCAAGAACATTTGGGTGCATGTAAGGGTTTTCAATTCTTGTAATAGAAATGTTGAGTTTTCGGTTCATACAATTTAGTTCTTTTTGTACATTTATCTGTAATTCTTCGATCCTTTTAGGTTTCCCTTCTATTAATAATTTTGGGAATCCTAAATAGATTTTAATTTGAATCACATCGATTCGTTTTTGAATCTCTATATGTGCAATTCCTTCAACACCAGAAGAAATTTTCATATTTTTTTGTACATAATTTTTGATACAATTTCTTATTTTTTGATCTTCTTGCAGACCCTCAAAAAAATTTTTGGGTTGTGCAAACCAAAGAGAATGATGATCTTGGGTTGTACCAAGTCTGAAACCAAGTGGATTTATTTTTTGTCCCATAATCCCCCACTAGTATATATATCATCAAATGTCATATCTGTGTACTTAATTTGATTTATCTTTATGCGTCTCGATTTCTTTAAGTATATGTTATATTTTTCATATTCTTCATATAAAAAAGTCTTCATATTCTTCATATGATATATCCTCCAATACAATACTTATATGACAAGTCGGTCTTTTTATCAGATAACTTCGTCCTCGAGCCCGAGGTTTCCATTTTTTCATAGTAGTACCTTCATTGACTTCGGCTTTACTAATGACTAAATAGGGTTCGTTCAAACCCATATTGTGACTAGCATTTGCTGCTGCGGAATAAACCAATTTAAAAATGGGATAACATGCCCGATAAGGCATGAGTTCGAGTATCATAAGTGTTTCCTTATAGGAACATCCACGAATCTGATCAATTATTCTTCGCGCTTTGTCAGCAGACATATATATATATAACCCTGAAGCGGATGCTTGATGTGGGTTCTTTTTTCTCTTCTTTATCTCTTTTTTCTCTTCTTTACCTTTTATCTTTTTCTTTATCAGATTTATCAGATTTATCATAGGGTTTACTTTACCTCTTACTCTTAAAATTGAATAAAATATAAAAAGAAATATAAATAATAAACTAATAATGAACGATAAGCATCTATA